CTACCAGAAATTCAATACGTAATCTCAGCATTCAATGTGTATTCCTGAATAATCTAATTTTTCCATTATTCAACCATTTCATTTTACCAAGCTCAACGTTAACCAGATTAGTCAACATTTATATGTTTCGATGCAACAACAAGATGTTATTTGTAACCAGTAGTTTTGTTGGTTGGTTAATTGGTCACATTTTTTTCATGAAATGGGTTGGATTGTTATTATTCTGGATACGGCAAAATCATTCTATTCGATCTAATAAGTACTTTGTGTCAGAATTGAGAAATTCTATGGCTCGAATCTTTAGTATTCTCTTATTTATCACCTGTGTCTACTATTTAGGCAGAATGCCGTCCCCTATTGTCACTAATAAACTGATGAAAGAAACTTCAGAAACAGAAGAAAGGGCAGAAAGTGAGGAAGAAAGCGATGTAGAAACAACTTCCGAAACGAAGGAGACTAAACACGAACAAGGGGGATCCACCGAAGAAGACCCTTCCCTTTCTTCGGAAGAAAAGGAGGATCCGAAAAAAATAGATGAAACAGAAGAGATCCGGGTGAATGGAAAAGAACAAAAAAAGACCTATCTCCAATTTGAAAAACCTTTTATTACCTTTCTTTTCGATTATAAACGATGGAATCGTCCATTTCGATATATAAAAAATTATCTATTTGAAAATGCTGTACGAAATGAACTTTCACAATATTTTTTTTATACATGTTCAAGCGATGGAAAACAAATAATATCTTTTACATATCCACCCAGTTTATCAACCTTTTCGGAAATGATAGAACGAAAAATTTATTTATACACAAAAGAAAAATCATGCTATGAAGACCTATATAATTATTTTGTTTATACCCATGAACAAAAGAAATACAACTTAAGAAATGAATTGATAAGTAGAATCAAAGTTCTAGAAAAAGAGAAGGAATCTCCTGTTCTAGATATGTTTGAAAAAAAGACCAGATTTTATAATGATAAAAATGAGCAAGAATGTCTGTCCAAAACGTACGATCCTTTTTTGAACGGACCATTTCGCATAACAATAAAAAAATTATATTCAAGTGCAAACATAAGTGATTTAATCATTTCTACAGGGGATTCCGTAGAAATATTTTGGATAAATAAAATTTATGGTATACTTTCTACCGACTTCCGAAAAATTGAACATCAAACGTTTGATAGGGAATCATTATTTAATTCTAGTACTAAAACTAATTCTTTACCCCCAATTGGCGAATTTTCTTTCGAGCCCGAACCTAGTTTTAATTTAAAAAAAAAAAAAATTTTATTGTCAGAACAAAAAAAAATGGATTCAGAAAATAAAGAAAAACCTTTTAAATTTTTATTTGAGGTAATTAGAACTGATCCAAATGATAAAGGAACAATTAAAAAGAAATCTATTAGAATAGAAGAAATAAGTAAAAATAGAATAGAAGAAATAAGTAAAAAGCTTTCTCGATGGTCATATAAATTATTGAACGATAATTTTTATGAGCAGGGAGAAGAAATTAAGGAAGAATCGACGGAAATTTTTGAGATGCGTTCAAGAAAATCCAAACGCGTGGTAATTTATAATAATAACAATCGGAATAGTAATTTAGATACTAGTACTAATAATAGTAATATTGATAAAGAAGAAGAAGAAGAAGTGGCTTTGGTACGTTACGCTCACGAATCAGATTTTCGTCGGGATATAATAAAAGGATCCATGCGCGCTGAAAGACGCAAAACAGTTATTTGGGAAATTTTTCAAGCAAATGTACACTCTCCCCTTTTTTTGGATCGAACAGACAAAACATTTATTTTGTCTGTTTTTAATATTTCTGAAATAAAAAATATAATTTTTAGGAATTGGTTTGGTATAGAATCAGAATTTAAAATCCCCTATTTTGAGGAGGAAGGGGCAAAAAAAAAAAAAGAAGAAAATGATGAGATAACAATATCCGAAACTTGGGATACTATTCTATTTGGTCAACCAATAAGAAGTTCGATATTATTAACTCACTCTTTTATTAGAAAATACATTGTATTACCTTCGTTAATAATAGCTAAAAATGTCGGCCTTATGTTATTATCCCAATTGCCTGAGTGGTACGAGGATTTGAAGGAATGGAATAGAGAAATGCACGTTAAATGTACCTATAACGGTGTTCAATTATCAGAAACAGAATTTCCAAAGGGTTGGTTAACAGACGGGATTCAGATAAAAATTATATTTCCTTTCTGTCTGAAATCTTGGAGAAGATCTAAGGTACAGTCTCATCATAGAGATTCAATGAAAAAAAAAGTAAAAACGGACAATTTTTTTTTTTTAACAATATGGGGAACGGAAGCGAAACGCCCATTCGGTTCTCCCCGAAAACGATCTTCGTTTTTTCAACTCATTTATAAAGAATTCAAAAGAACAATTAGAAACGTTAAAAAAAAAAACACAGGATGGAACATAAAAATAGTTCTAGTTATAAAACGAATAATAAAAGAATTTGAAAAAATAAATCCAATTTTTTTATTTGAGTTGAGTAAAGTTAAAATATATGACCCGAATGAAAATATAAAAAATTATAAAATCCATAATAAAATTAATGATGAATCGACCATTCAAATTCTATCCACGAATTGGATAAATTCTGCACTTATAGAAAAAAAAATTAAAGATCTTTCTGATAGGATCATAACAATCAAGAATCAAATAGAACGAAACAAAAAAGACAATAAAAAAAGAGTTCTAACTTCGGAATCTAAGAAATATATTTGGCAGCTATTCAAAAGAAACAATATCCGATTAATACGTAAATCATATTATTTTATCAAATCTTTCATTGATAAAATATACATAGATATTTTTGTATGTGCAATTACCATTCCCAGGATCAATGCGCAACTTTTCTTTGAATCAACAAAAAAAATTATCAATAAATCCATTAAAAAAAAAAAAAAAGAAGGAATTGATGAAACAAATCAAAGCACAATGAACTTTTTTTCGACTATAAAAAATTCGTTTTTGAATACTAACAGTATCGATAATAATTTAACTAGTCATTGTGATTTATCTTCTTTGTCACAAACATATGTATTTTACAAATTATCACAAATACAATTACTTAACAAGTATCACTTGAGATCTGTACTTCAAGATCACAGCGCCCAACATTTTATTAGGTATAAGATAAAGGATTTTTGTATAAAACGAGGAATATTTGATTCCAAATCAATAATATATAATAAGAAAATAAAAAAGTCTAGAATGAATGAATGGAAAAACTGGTTAAAGGGTAATTATCAATACAATTTATCCCAGACTAAATGGTCTCAGTTAGAACCGAAAAAATGGAGAAATATAGTAAATCGACGTTGTCTGGTTCAAAATAAAGACTCAATTAAATTGGATTCATATAAAAAAGAAAAAATGAACCATTACACGAAGGAAGTGGATTTATTGAAAAAAAAAAAAGAAAAATTAAAAAAAAACTACAGATATGATCTTTTTTCATATAAATATATGAATTATGGGGATAAAAAGGACAAGGACTCATATATTTATGGATCAAAATTAGAAGTAAACGGTAACCAAGAAATTCCATATAGTTTCAATAGATTGAAACTTGACCCCTTTTATCTATTGGTAAATACAGCTATTAGTAATTATCTAGAAGAAAGATATATTATTGATACGAATAAAAATCTGGATAGAAAATATTTAAATTGTAGAATTTTCCATTTTTTTATTAGAAATAATATCGATATTGATACTTGGACCAACACGCATCTTGGTGCCGAGATTACTAAAAATAAGGAAATTAAAAAATATAAAAAAGCGGAAAAAAGGGATATTTCAATTCATCAACAAACCAAGGTATCAAAAAAAAAAAACTTTTTTGATTGGATAGGGATGAATCAAGATAGATTCTATCATAATGATAACATATCAAATCTAGAATTAGAATCTTTATTTTTCCCACAATTTGTGCTACTTTTTGATACATATAAGATTAACCCATGGATTATACCAATTAAATTACTTCTTTTAGATTTGAATAGAAATGAAAATAGTATTCAAAATCCAAAGAAAAAAATCAACGTAAATAAAAAAAAGAATCGTCATATATCATCCAACCAAAAAGAATATCTTGAATTAAAAAATCCGAACCAAGAAAAAAAAAAAAGTAGCCAACGAAAGCGTGGACCGGGTCTACTAAAACAAAAGAAAAAAAGAGATGTTGAAAAAGATTCCCTGAAATCAGACCTTAAAAAAGGTAGAAATAAAATAAAATTCAAGAGCAGGAAGGAAAAGGAAGAAGAACTAGAATTATTCCTGAATAAAATTTTCCCTTTTCAATTAAGATGGGATAACTCCTCGAATGAAATAATGATCGATAATATCAAGGCGTCTTTTCTACTGCTTAGAATGAAAAATATTAAGGAAATTGCTATATCTTCTATTCAAAGAGGAGAGACACGCCCGGATATAATGTTAATTCAGAAGGATCTATCTATTAAAGAATTGATACAATTAGGAATATTGATTATTGAACCAATTCCTTTATTTCTAAAAAGGAATGGACAATTTATTATCTATCAAACCATAAGTATTTCCTTGTTTGATAAGAGTAAAGACCAAACCGAAACTAATAGAAAATGCATAAAAAAAAGAAATGTTGATAAGAGAAATTTCGACATATCCATTGCGCAACATAGCAATATGCTTGTGAATGTAGAAAAAAATTATTATAATTTGCTTGTTCCAGAAAATATTCTATCTCCTAGACGTCGTAGAGAATTGAGAATTCTAATTTGTTTCCATTCCTGGAATTGGAATGCTGTGGATATAAATCCAATATTTTTCAACGAAAACAAGATAAGAAACTGTGAAGAATTTTTGAATAAGGACAAACATCGTAATACGGATACAAATAAATTTATTAAACTCAAATTTATTTTTTGGCCCGATTATCGATTAGAAGATTTAGCTTGTATGAATCGATATTGGTTTGATACCAATAATGGAAGTCGTTTCAGTATGTCAAGGATACATATGTATCCACAATTCAGAGTTAGTTAATGATATATTGCCTGTATATTGCATAATGTACTCGATAGATACAAAAAATGTACCTTGGGTTAATTTTGGTACATATAATGTAATTATATGGATTTAATAGCATATCAATTTTATTTGATTGGCGCTAGGAATAGTAAAGTGGGCGAATGTTCTTAGGTACAAAGAAATAATTATCTTTCATACATGAAATGTATTATATCTCCTTATATTAAATTTAAATCTAATTTTCTTTCAAACATAAAATTAGATTTTGATAGGATAAAAAATATATGAATAAATCTAAGTTTTTGCGTATACCAGATTAAAATGACTAGCATTATTATAATATAATTATTATTATTCCTGCTCGGTAAAAAAAATAAAAATGGATGTTGAAAAATTTTTTTATGGTCAAAAATTCATTAATCTCGGTTATTCCACAAAAAGAAAAAGAGGAAAACAAAGGGTCTGTTGAATTTCAAGTATTCAATTTCACTAATAAGATACGGAGACTTACTTCGCATTTAGAATTTCACAAAAAAGACTTTTTATCACAAAGGGGTCTACGAAGAATTCTGGGAAAACGTCAACGCTTGCTGGCTTATTTGTCAAAGAAAAGTAGAATACGTTATAAGAAATTAATTAGTAATTTGGATATTCGTGAACTAAAAACTCGTTAAGTTTAATATTTGTTTGAATTTTTTCTTATTAGAAACCTCAATTGAAAAATTCATGGAATAATGAATTAGGGAATAAAAGATATGACTGTACCCGCCACAAGAAAAGATCTCATGATAGTCAATATGGGTCCTCACCACCCATCAATGCATGGTGTTCTTCGACTAATTGTTACTCTCGACGGTGAAGATGTTATTGACTGTGAACCTATATTGGGCTATTTACATAGAGGGATGGAGAAAATAGCAGAAAACCGAACAATTATACAATATCTTCCTTATGTAACACGTTGGGATTATTTAGCTACTATGTTCACAGAAGCAATAACGGTAAATGCACCAGAACAACTGGGAAATGTTCAAGTACCTCAAAGGGCCAGCTATATCAGAGTAATTATGCTGGAGCTAAGCCGTATAGCTTCTCATTTGTTATGGCTTGGACCTTTTATGGCGGATATCGGTGCGCAGACTCCCTTTTTCTATATTTTCAGAGAGAGGGAATTGCTATATGATCTATTCGAAGCTGCCACAGGTATGCGAATGATGCATAATTATTTCCGTATCGGAGGAGTAGCTACCGATCTACCTCATGGCTGGATAGATAAATGTTTGGATTTCTGCGATTATTTTTTAACTGGAGTTGTTGAGTATCAAAAACTTATTACACAGAATCCCATTTTTTTGGAACGAGTTGAAGGAGTGGGCGTTGTTGGCGGAGAAGAAGCAATAAATTGGGGTTTATCCGGACCAATGTTACGAGCTTCTGGGATCCAATGGGATCTTCGCAAAATTGATCATTATGAATGCTACAATGAATTTGATTGGGAAGTTCAGTGGCAAAAAGAAGGAGATTCATTAGCTCGTTATTTAGTGCGAATTGGCGAAATGAGGGAATCTGTAAAAATTATTCAACAGGCTCTAGAAGGAATTCCAGGAGGACCCTATGAAAATTTAGAAGTTCGGCGCTTTGCTAGAACAAAAAATTCCGAATGGAATGATTTTGAATATAGATTTATTAGTAAAAAAAAACCTTCACCTAATTTTGAATTGTCGAAACAAGAGCTTTATGTAAGAGTAGAAGCCCCGAAGGGAGAATTAGGGGTTTATTTGATAGGAGATAATAGTGTTTTCCCTTGGAGATGGAAAATTCGTCCACCCGGTTTCATCAATTTGCAAATTCTTCCTCAACTAATTAAAAGAATGAAATTGGCTGATATCATGACGATATTAGGTAGTATAGATATCATTATGGGAGAAGTTGATCGTTGAAATGATAATTGGCACAGAAGAAGTACAAGCTATCAATTCCTTTTATAAATTGGAATCCTTAAAAGAAATCTATGGACTTATCTGGCTGTTTGTCCCCGTTTTGACCCTTATATTGGGAATAACAATAGGGGTACTGGTAATTGTATGGTTAGAAAGAGAAATATCTGCAGCGATCCAACAACGTATTGGGCCTGAATATGCGGGCCCGTTGGGGATTCTTCAAGCTCTAGCAGATGGGACTAAACTACTCTTTAAAGAGGACCTACTACCATCTAGGGGAGATATTCGTTTGTTTAGTGTCGGACCGTTTATAGCGGTCATATCAACCCTACTAAGTTATTTAGTAATTCCTTTTGGGTATCGACTTGTTTTAGCCGATCTCCGTATAGGCGTTTCTTTATGGATATCCATTTCCAGTATTGCTCCTATTGGTCTTCTTATATCAGGATATGTATCGAATAATAAATATTCCTTTTCGGGTGGTCTACGAGCTGCCGCTCAATCTATTAGTTATGAAATACCATTAACTCTATGTGTATTATCCATATCTCTACGTGTGAGTCGTTGGAACATGAATTTTGACCCTTCCTAGAAATTAAATAAAGGAAGGTAAATGTAATGTATTGAATAAATATCTTCTTTTTTTTTCATCATTTCATTCCATTCAGATGGATGAGTTAAACTAGATAGTTATATGAGTGAAACAAAACAACTTAGAAATTTGTAGTAAAAAGATAAAATCTCATTCCTTATATACAAGAATAAAGTAAAACTAAACATAAGCAGTGAAAACTGTTTATCCCGAGATTTAAATTCTTTGATTAGTTATCATATCTTGAAGCGGGTGCAAAAGATCCGCGTTATAGAGTTTACACAGCGAGGGATCAATCAAAAATCAGTGAACCGTTAGGAACACCAAGGTACACAAAGGATTAGTAATGGAAATAATGTCAGGTATCAAAAAAAAAAAAGAGGTATTTCTACATAAACGAATCATAATAGGGGCTTTAAGTTGGTAGAAACGATCAAGCAGTACTTCCCCACGATTTCGATCTAGAGTATGCTCCTATTCACTGAATAAAGAAATGACTATCAAGAACGAATTAATCCTTTATTTTATTTATTTATTTTTTAGTAAGAGTAAAGAGTACTCTCTTCTGAGAAAGAGAAAGAAGAACAGGAGCAAAAAAAAAGAATACAATAATAGAACGGAAAAAAAGATCCTTTTCTTTATTTTTTCCCATATAATATATAATATACATACATGTGTCATTCCATTCTTCTTATTGATGATTCATGAACTGGTGCCTAATTCTTTCTATCTATTGAGTGATATAATGAGTATTTTATTGAAGGATAAAACTATTACCAAACTAAGATTCATTATAATTATAAGGGATGAGATCAATTCGGAAGCGCCCCTTTTATTATTCTAGCAAACAGAATTGCGTTGGTCTAATTTGTGGGACTTTCCAATGTTTTTTTATTGTATCCACCCTCCAAGAAAAGGAAAGGATACCAATAATATCAAACAGGTCCTTACATTTATTTTCGGCCATATAGGAGCCGTATGAGGTGAAAATCTCATGTACGGTTTTGAAATAGTGATGGAAACAGTGATGTTCTTATCAACTATGATTATCTAACAGTTCAAGTACAGTCGATATAGTTGAGGCACAGTCAAAATATGGTTTTGAGGGGTGGAATCTGTGGCGGCAACCTATAGGTTTTATTGTTTTTCTAATTTCTTCTCTAGCAGAATGTGAAAGATTACCCTTTGATTTACCAGAAGCAGAGGAGGAATTAGTAGCAGGTTATCAAACCGAATATTCAGGTATCAAATATGGGTTATTTTACGTTGCTTCTTACCTAAATCTATTAGTTTCTTCCTTATTTGTAACAGTTCTTTATTTAGGGGGGTGGAATTTGTTTATTCCGTACATATCTATTCCTGAACCTTTCGGAATAAATGGAGTCTTTGGAATAACAATTGGTATCTTTATTACATTAGCTAAAGCTTATTTGTTTCTGTTCATCTCTATCGCAACAAGATGGACCTTACCTAGGATGAGAATGGACCAGTTGTTAAATCTTGGATGGAAATTTCTTTTACCTATTTCTCTGGGTAATCTATTATTGACAACTTCTTTCCAACTTGTTTCACTATAAATAACAGAACCTCCCTTAAACAAGAGAAAAAAACGGATTCATCAATATCTACAATATGTTTCCTATGGTGACTGGGTTCTTGAATTATGGTCAACAAACAATACGAGCCGCAAGGTACATTGGTCAAAGTTTCATAATTACCTTATCCCACACAAATCGTTTACCTATAACTATTCAATATCCTTATGAAAAATCGATCACCTCAGAACGTTTACGCGGTCGAATACATTTCGAATTTGATAAATGTATTGCTTGCGAAGTCTGCGTTCGTGTATGCCCCATAGATCTACCCGTTGTTGATTGGAGATTTGAAAAAGATATAAAAAAGAAACAATTGCTTAATTATAGTATTGATTTCGGTGTCTGTATATTTTGTGGTAACTGTGTCGAATATTGTCCAACAAATTGTTTATCAATGACTGAAGAATATGAACTTTCCACTTATGATCGTCACGAATTGAATTATAATCAAATTGCTTTAGGCCGGCTACCAATATCAATAATTGGAGATTACACAATTCAAACTGTTAGAAATTCAACTCAAATCAAAATATACAAAGATAAATCCCTCGATTCAAGAACGATTACCAATTAGTAAGGTCTTGTTTTTCTAATTTGATAGAAAAGATACTTTTTTTTGTTCGTCAGTAACTATAAATTAAGTAACTAGAAATAATGACTATTATTTGTGAAGAATCACTCTTTGATTAAAACTTATAATCCATTTTTCGTGATGATTTCGAAATTAAAAATTTAAACTACTCTTTTCTTTCTAGGATAAAAAAAGTAGGATTGGTCCAATAACTTTATCTATATCTATATTAATCTATACTACATTAGGAACATATCATATACAAGAAAAAGGGTGTAACCCCTTTTCCCTTCCTAATGGGCTATTTAGTAAAATCATGAAATCGTTAGACTTATTTATCTCTTATTTTATACATAATGGATTTATCTGGACCAATACATGATATTCTTGTAGTATTTCTGGGATCCGTTCTTATACTGGGGGGTCTGGGAGTAGTATTATTTAACAATCCAATTTATTCCGCCTTTTCATTGGGATTGGTTCTTGTTTGTATATCCTTATTATATATTCCATCAAATTCCTATTTTGTAGCTGCTGCACAACTCCTTATTTATGTGGGAGCCATAAATGTATTAATCATATTTGCTGTAATGTTCATGAATGGTTCAGAATATTCCAATGATTCTCGTCTTTGGACCGTCGGAGATGGGATCACTTTATTGGTTTGTATAAGTATTCTTTTTTCACTAATTACTACTATCCTAGATACATCATGGTACGGAATTCTTTGGACTACAAAATCAAACCAGATTCTAGAGCAGGACCTAATAATTAACGTTCAACAGATTGGGATTCATTTATCAACGGATTTTTATCTTCCGTTTGAACTCATTTCTATAATTCTTTTAGTTTCTTTAATAGGTGCAATTACTATGGCTCGTCAATAATAAATACTTAGAATTTTAAAAAGGTCTAAGAATTCGAAATTTTCAATCAAATAAAAAAAAGAATCAAATTTTTAGTTAAATCTATTGCCAATACCTTTCTTTTTTATTTAATTGTTCTATTCTAGTCAATCGAATCAGTAAAATTATTGTTTATATTTAAATGAATCGAGATTGATGAGGAGTTAGTTGATGATGTTCGAGCATGTAATTTTTTTTAGTATCCATTTATTTTCTATTGGTATCTATGGATTAATCACAAGTCGAAACATGGTTAGAGCACTTATGTGTCTTGAACTTATACTAAATTCGGTTAATATAAATCTCGTAACATTTTCTGATTTATTTGATAGTCGCCAATTAAAAGGAGACATTTTCTCAATCTTTGTCATAGCTATTGCAGCGGCGGAAGCGGCTATTGGGCTAGCTATTGTTTCGTCGATCCATCATAACATAAAATCAACTCATATCAATCAATCGAATTTGTTGAATAATTAGTCGTAATCATTCATTATATAAATAAAGACATATAGTTATTTATTGGAATTCCATTACTAGTAAATATTGTATTATTGACCTATTTGAATTCATATATGCGATTCGTATTACTTTGATTGTTGAAACGGGAATCAAAGTCTCTTGGCACTTTCTCATAAACAGATTTAGAAATAAAATATATTGAAAAAAAAGTGGATATAAATCACTGATTCGTCTGGTGTCTACAATATAAATATATAATTTATTTACTACTTATTATTTTGCCATACCAGATCGAAATTTTTTATGTTAAAAACTGGAATTTATAGTTTCAATGTCACATTCAGTAAAAATTTATGATACATGTATAGGGTGTACTCAATGTGTACGAGCCTGTCCCACAGATGTACTGGAAATGATACCTTGGGACGGATGTAAGGCTAAGCAAATTGCTTCCGCGCCAAGAACTGAGGATTGTGTGGGTTGTAAGAGATGTGAGTCCGCTTGCCCAACAGATTTTTTAAGTGTCCGCGTTTATTTATGGCATGAAACAACTCGAAGCATGGGTCTATCTTATTGATTGATACGTTACAAAAACTCCACTCGAATCATTTGATTCCTCTTTACCGACAAAAGCCCGTACTATATAAATAATATAATATTTTTCCGAGCGCGGGCTTTTCTGGTCAAAGCGTATCTTGTCTTTATCACGAGTTATTTTCCTTGGTTAACAATACTTGTTGTTTTGCCGATATTCGCGGGTTCTTCCATTTTTTTTCTCCCTCATAGGGGGAATAAGGTGTTTCGGTGGTATACTTTATGTATATGCTTATTAGAGCTCCTTCTAACGACTTATGCATTCTGTTACCATTTTCAATTGGACGATCCATTAATCCAACTGGAAGAAGATTTTCAATGGATAAATCTTTTAAATTTTCACTGGAGATTGGGAATCGATGGGCTTTCCGTAGGACCTATTTTACTGACAGGATTTATCACCACTTTAGCTACTTTAGCGGCTTGGCCGGTTACTCGAAATTCACGATTGTTCTATTTTCTGATGTTAGCAATGTACAGCGGTCAAATAGGATTATTTTCTTCTAGAGACCTTTTACTTTTTTTCATTATGTGGGAATTCGAATTAATTCCCGTTTACTTACTTTTATCCATGTGGGGGGGAAAGAAACGTCTGTATTCGGCTACAAAGTTTATTTTGTACACTGCGGGAGGTTCTATTTTTCTCTTAATAGGAGTTCCAGGTATGGGTTTATATGGTTCCAATGAGCCGACATTAGATTTTGAAAGATTAGCTAATCAATCATATCCTGTAGCATTGGAAATACTATTCTATTTTGGTTTCCTTATTGTTTATGCTGTCAAATTGCCAATTATACCCCTACATACATGGTTACCAGATACCCATGGCGAGGCACATTACAGTACATGTATGCTTCTAGCTGGAATCTTATTAAAAATGGGAGCCTATGGATTGATCCGGATCAATATGGAATTATTTCCCCACGCTCATTCTATATTTTCTCCCTGGTTTGTGATAGTGGGAACAACGCAAATAATATATGCAGCTTCAACTTCTTTCGGTCAACGTAATTTAAAAAAGAGAATAGCCTATTCCTCCGTATCTCACATGGGTTTCACAATTATAGGAATTGGTTCTATAACCGGCATGGGACTAAATGGAGCCATTTTACAAATACTTTCTCATGGATTTATTGGTGCTGCACTTTTTTTCTTGGCGGGAACGAGTTGTGATAGAATACGTCTTGTTTATCTCGACCAAATAGGGGGGATATCTATACAAATGCCAAAAATATTTACCATGTTCGGCAGCTTCTCGATGGCTTCTCTTGCATTGCCAGGAATGAGTGGTTTTGTTGCGGAATTAGTAGTTTTTTTTGGAATAATTACCAGCTCAAAATATCTTTTAATGCCAAAAGTGCTAATTACTTTTGTAATGGCAATGGGAATGATATTAACTCCTATTTATCTTTTATCTATGTTACGTCAGATGTTCTATGGATACAAGTTATTCGATGTTAAAAATTATAATTTTTTCGATTCTGGACCACGAGAACTCTTTATTTCTATCTGTATCTTTCTACCCGTAATAGGGATTGGCATTTATCCTGATTTCGCTCTCTTGTTATCAGTTGATAAGGTACAAACTATCCTATCTAATTATTTTTATAGATAGTTTTCATTACTCAAACAGAAAGTCTTAGAATTCTTTGAATTTAATATTTTTAAAACCATTCGATATACCATGCAAAAGAAAAAAATGAAATGAATTAGAATTGGAATGAGACGCCTCTCGACTTTTTGATAACCATTTGACTCAAACGGTTATCAAAAAGTAGCACAAACTTTCGTTATATATGAGTACGAGACAATCTTCTTATGTATTCTTCGTGTAGTTTATTCAATTCGAAATTATGTTAATGTGAATGAACCATAACTATGTAGACCTATTCCTAATAGATTGATCCCAAAATAGCATATCCAAATTATAAGAAATCCTATAGAAGCCAAAAGTGCCGAATTCATATCTTGTAAATTTTTATTTGTTCTAGTATGTGAATAAATCGCGAATATGGTCCAAGTAATAAATGCCCAAGTTTCCTTGGGATCCCAATTCCAATAAGATCCCCATGTATCATTAGCCCATACTGCTCCAGAAAGAATGCCTATGGTTAAAAAAGTAAACCCTAAACTAATGGTACGAGAACTCCAATAATCCAAACGCCGAGTCAATTGATAGTTGTAATAATTTCGAAATGAAATAAAGGAGGTGTTTTTAAAAACACCTCCTTTTTCATTCAAGTATTCGATCTCGCTAAATAAAACTGACTTTCTTAATAAATAATTGCCCTTACAAAAGATATCGATGCTTTTTCTAAATGTAATAACTAGAAGAGCGACTGATAACAATGATCCGCATAAAAGAGCTGCGTAGCTCAATAACATCATACTTACGTGCATCATTAACCATTGAGATTGTAGAGCAGGTACTAATATTGCAGATTGATGCATTTCGGTTAAAAGACCTGATGTGGCGAAACCTTGCATAAAAATAGCACTGGGTGCCGTTATTGTGCTTAAATCATTTTTACAGCTCCCTATCTTAATCTTGGAAATAATATGAATAATGGAAAAACTCCACGAAAGGAAAATTAATGACTCGTATAAATTACTTAATGGGAAATGCCCCGAATAAATCCAACGAATAACTAATAAGCCTGTTATAGATAAAAATGTAGCTATCATCCCTTTTTCCGACGAATCGCATAATCCTATGTTTTCGTGGAATAATAGGGTCATCAAATGAATCGTAAACACCATTAAAATGATCGAAAAAGAGATATGAGTTAATATATGTTCTAAAGTCACAAATATCATAAAAAGAAGGGGGCCCTATTACAGAATTTTAATTGGGAATTAAATACATTATAAGATCCATTATGTCTCTTTTAGAGGATGCCGCCACTCGGACTCGAACCGAGATGCTCTAGCACTGCTTCCTAAGAGCAGCGTGTCTACCGATTTCACCATGGCGGCTTACTAAAAATATTAATAAATAATAGTCAATTCATGTTAACTTGTCGAGATTCAAGGATTCAATATAGTTTAGGAAACTTTAGAATCGACGAATAAACCTCAAAATTAATATGTGAATTTTTCATAATAACCTTAGTTAGTATCCGACGTAGGGTTCAGTTTTAACAATAAACTTTCACATACTAGAAACTATCCCAAAACAGCAGGAAATCAATAGTGTTGTTCTCAATCGAGATATAAAATTTAAAATTACTTTCTTTTTGTCTTTTTTGTTTATGATTCCATAGACCCAAACAAAAAAAAAGATTGATTGTATCAAAAAAATAGGTTTTTTATATATATAAAATTTAATCACTAAATCCAAGGAATTTTTCTAATGATTTTCATACCTTAGTCTCATTTCGATACCTTCGTACTATCAAGTATTAATACTCTTCCTTGTGTCCATAATTTATGATACCATATCGAATAAATTCAATTAGGTTTTTGGCTAGATATATAAAAAAAGAGTTTCAATGTCTATCAATTCCCCTTTCCAACTAGAAAGGGGAATTGATAGACATAGTTAATGCGAATCATTCATTTTTAATTAAAAAGTTTCAGTTCTTCATGGTATGTAAAATTATTCCAAGACTTTATTGCTTGTTTGTTGCACAAAAAAACTCTTTGAATGCCCTGTGGAAATCGATTTAGCTAAAGAAAGAGCTTTTACTGCATTTAAATATCCCTTCTTCTTCCAAATATTTTTACGAATACGTTTTTTTGATATAGAAGTACGTTTTTTTGGAACCGCCATTCAAAAAGGAGCACTCATTTTTCTCGTTGTATGTGAAAGACATGTATTGTTCAAAATGGATTATTCTTTTTCGTCATTATACATACTTATCCCACATATAATATATGTTATAACATAAAAAATACAAACACATATACGTTTCCCCATATGGAGGGAGAAAAAAATATAATATGAAACTAAAAAAAAATTCATTAGAACATTAGAATTAAGTACTGTTTTTGGTAGAATTTATTTTCCTTACTATATAATGATAATGCGGTTATAAATATAAATCATCAAAATATGCATAGTACTAGAATGATGAAAAATTTAGTTTTTTATACTAGTAAAAAATAAAAAACCTTTACTTAGGTATTTTGTCATATCAGATATTTGAATGATCAAATATCTGAGAAAAAGTAAAAAAAAAATTAAGAAAAAATTGTTTTTTATGGAACATACATATCAATATGCATTGATAATACCCTTTATTCCACTTCCAGTTACTATGTCAATAGGATTTGGACTTCTGCTTATTCCTACAGCAACAAAAAATCTTCGTCGTATGTGGGCTTTTCTTAGCATTTTACTGCTAAGTATAACTATGGCGTTTTCGGCCAAATTGTCTATTCAGCAAATAACTGGAAGTTTTATTTATCAATATCTATGGTCTTGGACCATCAATAATGATTTTTCCTTAGAATTCGGATACGTGATCGATCCACTCACTTCTATTATGTCAATACTAATTACTACTGTGGGAATTATGGTTCTTATTTATAGTGATAATTATATGTCCCACGATCAAGGATATTTGAGATTTTTTGCTTATATGAGTTTTTCCAATACTTCCATGCTGGGATTAGTTACTAGCTCTAATTTGATACAAATTTATATTTTTTGGGAACTTGTGGGAATGTGTTCGTATTTATTAATAGGTTTTTGGTTTACACGTCCGATTGCAGCAAGCGCTTGCCAAAAAGCTTTTGTAACTAACCGTGTAGGGGATTTTGGTTTATTATTAGGAATTTTAGGTTTCTACTGGATAACAGGCAGTTTCGAATTTCGGGATTTGTTCGAAATAGTTAATAACTTGGTTCATAATAATGAGGTCAATTCTTTATTTGCTACTTTGTGTGCCTGTTTATTATTCGTCGGCGCAATCGCAAAATCTGCACAATTTCCCCTTCACGTATGGTTACCTGATGCCATGGAGGGACCCACCCCCATTTCGGCTCTTATACACGCTGCGACGATGGTCGCAGCGGGAATTTTTCTTGTAGCTCGGCTTCTTCCTCTTTTCATAGTCATACCTTATATAATGAATCTAATTTCTTTAATAGGCGTAATAACAGTACTATTAGGAGCTACTTTAGCTCTTGCTCAAGGAGACATCAAAAAAAGTTTAGCCTACTCTACAATGTCTCAATTGGGTTATATTATGTTAGCTCTAGGTATAGGTTCTTATAGAGCTGCTTTATTTCATTTGATCACTCATGCCTATTCTAAAGCTTTATTATTTTTGGGATCCGGATCTATTATTCATTCAATGGAACCCATTGTTGGATATTCGCCAGAGAAAAGTCAGAATATGGTTCTTATGGGCGGTTTAACAAGGTATGTTCCAATTACAAGAATTGCTTTTTTATTAGGTACACTTTCTCTTTGTGGTATTCCACCTCTTGCTTGTTTTTGGTCCAAAGATGAAATTCTTAATGACAGTTGGTTGTATTCACCCATTTTAGCAATAATAGCTTCTTTCACAGTGGGATTAACCGCTTTTTATATGTTTCGGATGTATTTACTTACTTTTGATGGATATTTGCGTGTTAATTTTCAAAATTATAGTAGCACTAAAAACAGCTCGTCCTATTCAATATCTATATGGGGAAAAGAACCACCTAAAACAGTCAATAGAAATTCACTTTTATCCACAATGAATAATAAAGTCTCCCTTTTTTCAAAGGATACATATAAAATTGATAATAATGTAAGAAAGACAATGCGATATTTTAGTACTCATTTTGGAAAAAAATATCCTT